TTAAAAATAAGCTAAATTAAGCTTTTGGGCTCATACCCCAGGTATAAAGGAAATCCCTTTTTTTTAAAAATAAAGTGCCTGATAAAAAGGATTATTCTGATAGGGTAAATTATGTAAATTTTTACCTTTATTATATTTTATAGAATTAAACTATACCTTATAATTTCAAAAATTATCGTGCATCTTACACTAAAATATAATTATATAATATGAGAAACCTCATAAAGATAAATTTTAATATCTATTTTAAATTTTATTTATAATTAACTCGAATAAAATATTTTTTTTATTTATTTTATTTTTTAGAACTCTAATTTCCATTTCTTCTAATTCATGATTAGGATGTTGAATTGGTTTAGAAATTAATTTATTAAGATTTATCCCCCTAATATCCAACCCCAATAATCTTTTAAATTCAGAAGCTTCCTTAAAATATTTTTTAACTCAATCTATTGCTTCAATTAATTTTTTATTTTCTATTTTATTAAGTATAATATTATTAAAAAATTTCATTTTTAATGATATACTCTCTATTCTTATTAATTCTTCCTTATTAATAAAAATAGGTTCAACCCCCTTTCATTTTTGATTTCCAAATATTATAGAAGGATTATCATGATTAAATTGTTTTATTTTAATAACATGACAAAAAATTTCCCCCATAATCCTTCTATCTTATTACATAAATTTTAAATTTTTATTTTTTATTATAATTTTAAATGTTATAATTAGTACTATTAGAAGTTTTAATCAAATTTCACTACGTAAATTAATAGCTTTTTCTTCAATTAATAATCTTGGATGAATATTATCAGCATTATTAATTAGAGAAAATATGTGAATATTATATTTTATCCTTTATTCAATATTTATTTTTATTATATGTTTTTTATTTTATATTGTTAATATTTTTTACATTAATCAATTATTTAATTTAAATTTAAATTTTTCAATTAAATTTTCAATTATAATTAATTTTTTATCTTTAGGTGGTTTACCACCATTTTTAGGATTTTTTCCTAAATGAATAATTATCAATTATTTATTATTAAATAATTGATTTATTATTTCTTTTATTTTTACAATAACAAGATTAATTATATTATTTATTTATATTCGAATTATTTATTCTTCTTTTATATTTTATTCCATTAAATTAAAGTGATTTAAAATTTCAATTAAAAATAATTTCATAATTTTAATTAATATTTCAAGATTTATTTCCTTATTAGGTATAATTATTAGAACTTTATTTTTTTTCTAAGGTTTTAAGTTAAATTAAACTAATAGTCTTCAAAATTATTTATAAAGAAATTTCTTTAAGCCTTAGTAATATAAATACACCTTAAAATTTGCAATTTTAATTCATAATTGAATATAAGACTAATAAAAGAGAAATTTCTCGTTAATAAATTTACAATTTATCGCTTATACCTCAGCCATTTTATTTAAGCGAAAATGACTTTTTTCAACAAATCATAAAGATATTGGTACTTTATATTTTATTTTTGGAATTTGAGCTGGAATAGTAGGAACTTCATTAAGTTTATTAATTCGAACTGAATTAGGAAATCCTGGATCTTTAATTGGAGATGATCAAATCTATAACACAATTGTTACAGCTCATGCTTTTATTATAATTTTTTTTATAGTTATACCCATTATAATTGGAGGATTTGGTAACTGATTAGTACCATTAATATTGGGAGCCCCAGATATAGCTTTCCCACGAATAAATAATATAAGATTTTGATTACTACCCCCATCATTAATCTTATTAATTTCTAGTAGAATTGTAGAAAATGGAGCAGGAACAGGATGAACAGTTTACCCCCCACTTTCATCTAATATTGCCCATGGAGGATCATCTGTTGATCTAGCAATTTTTTCTTTACATTTAGCGGGAATTTCTTCAATTTTAGGAGCAATTAATTTTATTACTACAATTATTAATATACGAGTTAATAATATATCCTTTGATCAAATACCATTATTTGTATGAGCTGTAGGTATTACAGCTTTATTACTTCTTTTATCTTTACCTGTATTAGCAGGAGCAATTACAATACTCCTTACTGATCGAAATATTAATACATCATTTTTTGATCCTGCTGGAGGAGGTGATCCAATTTTATATCAACATTTATTTTGATTTTTTGGTCATCCTGAAGTTTATATTTTAATTTTACCAGGATTTGGTATAATTTCTCACATTATTTCCCAAGAAAGAGGAAAAAAAGAAACTTTTGGATGTTTAGGAATAATTTATGCTATAATAGCAATTGGATTATTAGGATTTATTGTTTGAGCTCACCATATATTTACTGTAGGAATAGACATTGATACTCGAGCTTATTTTACTTCAGCAACTATAATTATTGCTGTACCAACTGGAATTAAAATTTTTAGATGATTAGCTACTCTTCACGGAACTCAAATTAATTATAGACCATCTATATTATGAAGATTAGGATTTATTTTTTTATTTACAGTAGGTGGTTTAACAGGAGTAGTATTAGCTAATTCATCAATTGATATTACACTACATGATACATATTATGTAGTTGCTCATTTTCATTATGTTTTATCTATAGGAGCTGTATTTGCTATTTTAGGGGGATTTGTTCATTGATACCCTTTATTTACAGGATTAACAATAAATAATTATCTATTAAAAATTCAATTTATTTCAATATTTATTGGAGTTAATTTAACATTTTTCCCACAACATTTTTTAGGGTTAGCTGGTATACCACGTCGTTATTCAGATTATCCTGATAGATTTGTATCTTGAAATATTATTTCTTCATTTGGATCATATATTTCCCTTATTTCCATAATTATAATTATTATTATTATTTGAGAATCTATAATTAATCAACGTCTTATTTTATTCCCATTAAATATACCATCTTCTATTGAATGATATCAAAATTTACCGCCCGCAGAACATTCGTATAATGAATTACCAATTTTAAGTAACTTCTAATATGGCAGATTATATGTAATGGATTTAAACCCCATTTATAAAGGTTTTATCCTTTTTTTAGAAATGGCAACATGATCCAATTTAAATTATCAAAATAGAGCATCCCCCTTAATAGAACAAATTATTTTTTTTCATGATCATACATTAATTATTCTTATTATAATTACAATTTTAGTATCTTATCTTATATTAAATTTATTTTTTAATTCTTATATTAATCGATTTTTACTTGAAGGACAAATAATTGAATTAATTTGAACCATTTTACCCGCAATTACATTAATTTTTATTGCATTACCTTCTCTTCGACTATTATATTTATTAGATGAACTAAATAATCCATTAATTACATTAAAATCAATTGGACATCAATGATACTGAAGTTATGAATATTCAGATTTTAATAATGTAGAATTTGATTCATATATAATTAATTCTAGTGAAAATATTAATAACTTTCGTTTATTAGATGTTGATAATCGAATTATTTTACCTATAAATAATCAAATTCGTATTTTAGTGACAGCTACTGATGTAATTCATTCATGAACTGTTCCATCTTTAGGAGTTAAAGTTGATGCTAATCCTGGTCGATTAAATCAAACTAGATTTTTTATTAATCGACCAGGAATTTTTTTTGGTCAATGTTCAGAAATTTGTGGAGCTAATCATAGTTTTATACCTATTGTAATTGAAAGAATTTCAATTAATAATTTTATTAACTGAATTAATAATTATTCATTAGATGACTGAAAGCAAGTATTGGTCTCTTAAACCACATCATGATATTTAGCAAATATCTCTAATGAAAGAATTAGTTAATATATAACATAAATATGTCAAATTTAAATTATTACTAATGTAATATTCTTTTATTCCTCAAATAATACCAATTAATTGAATTTTATCTTTATTTTTATTTATTTTTATTTTTATAATATTTATTTCAATAAATTTTTTTATTTTTAATCATAAATTAAATAATAAATTTATTAATAAAATTAAAACCTCTAATAATCAAATTTGAAAATGATAAATAATTTATTTTCAATTTTTGATCCATCAACTAATATTTTTAATTTATCATTAAATTGAACTAGAACTTTTATTGGATTATTATTTATTCCATATTCTTTTTGATTCACCCCTAATCGTCATTTTATTATTTGAAATATTATTTCAAATAAACTTCATAATGAATTTAAAACTTTATTAGGAATTAATAGATTTAATGGATCAACATTTATTTTTATTTCATTATTTTTTTTTATTTTATTTAATAATTTTTTAGGATTATTTCCTTATATTTTTACAAGTACTAGACACTTAAATATTTCATTATCATTATCATTAACTTTATGATTAAGATTTATAATTTATGGATGAATTAACAATACTCAACATATATTTATTCATATAATTCCTCAAGGTACACCCACAATTCTTATACCTTTTATAGTATTAATTGAAACTATTAGTAATATTATTCGACCTGGAACTTTAGCTGTACGTCTTACAGCTAATATAATTGCCGGACATTTATTATTAACACTACTAAGAAATACTGGTGTTAATATACCTAATTATTTATTAATAATTTTAATTTTTATCCAAATTCTTTTATTAGTTTTAGAATCTGCAGTAGCAGTAATTCAAGCTTATGTAATTACTATTCTTAGTACACTTTATTCTAGAGAAGTTAACTAATGTCAATAAATCAAAATCATCCCTATCATTTAGTTGATTATAGACCATGACCATTAACTGGAGCTATTGGAGTTATAACTTTAGTCACAGGATTAATTAAATGATTTCATAATTTTAACATAAATCTTTTAATAATTGGATATTTAATTGTATTACTAACTATATATCAATGATGACGAGATATTTGTCGAGAAGGAACATTTCAAGGAAAACACACAATCTTAGTATCTAAAGGATTACGATGAGGAATAATTTTATTTATTATTTCAGAAATTTTCTTTTTTATCTCATTTTTTTGAGCCTTCTTTCATAGAAGATTATCCCCAAATATTGAAATTGGAGCTATATGACCCCCAATAAATATTATTCCATTTAATCCTTTTCAAATTCCCCTTCTTAATACCATTATTTTAATTACATCAGGAATTACTGTTACTTGAGCTCATCACGCATTAATAGAAAATAATTTTACTCAAACCTCTCAAAGATTATTTATTACTGTTATTTTAGGAATTTACTTCACTATTTTACAAGCTTATGAATATATTGAAGCCCCATTTACCATTGCAGATAGAGTTTACGGATCAACTTTTTTTATAGCAACTGGATTTCATGGTCTTCATGTTATTATTGGTACAATTTTTTTAATTACATGTTTTTTTCGGCATTTAAATAATCATTTTTCTAAAAATCACCACTTTGGATTTGAAGCAGCAGCATGATACTGACATTTTGTAGATGTAGTTTGATTATTCCTTTATATTTCTATTTATTGATGAGGAAATTAATTATTTATATAATATATTTAGTATATTTGACTTCCAATCAAAAGGATTAATTAATCAATTAATATAAATAATTACTATTTTATTAACTTTATCTTTAATAATAATTATTATTTCTAATCTTTTTATAATAATTTCATTTATTATTTCAAAAAAATCTCTTTTAGATCGTGAAAAATGTTCACCATTTGAATGTGGATTTGATCCGAAATGTTTAGCTCGTATTCCATTTTCCCTTCATTTTTTTTTAATTACCATAATTTTTTTAATTTTTGATGTAGAAATTGCATTAATTTTTCCTATAATTCCAACATTTAAAATAGTTAATTTTTTTATTTGATATAAAACTAGTTTTTTTTTCATTATTATATTATTAATTGGTCTTTATCATGAATGAAATCAAAATATATTAAATTGAATTAACTAGGATTATAGTTTATTTAAAACATTTGATTTGCATTCAAAAAATATTGAAATCTCAATTTATCTTAAATAAGAAGCAATAAATTGCATTTAATTTCGACTTAAAAGATAGAGTTAATTACTCCTTATTTAATTTAATGGAAACCAAATTAGAGGTATATCACTGTTAATGATAAAATTGAATAAAAATTCCAATTAGAAATATTTTACAATTAAGCTGCTAACGTAATTTATAGTGATTAAAGATCATTAAGATTTCTTTATTTATATGTTTAAAAAACATTACATTTTCATTGTAAAAATAAAGAAATTTCTTTTATAAATTTATTTAAAGATTTATTAATCTCCTTAATAGCTTCAATATTACACTCTTTATAAGCTATTTAAATTTAAAATAATAATAATAAATAAAAAATTAATATTCAAAAAAAAAATCTAAATAAATAAATTTTAAAATTATTAATTTGATAAAAATTATAAAAAATCGAATATTTTTTAATAATATTAAATATTCCTTGACCTCTATATATTTCTCTTCACCCTATATCAACATTCTTTAATAAACTTTGACCCAATTTTAAAAAATAAATATTTAATCCATAAGTTGATAAATATGGCATAAATCATATTAAACATAAAAAATTTCTTAAATTATAAGTTATTATAAATTTATTAATAGAATAAATTTTTATATTTCTAATTAAATAACCTAAAAATAAACCAATTATTACTACATAGATAACTATTATTTTTAAATTAAAAGGCAAATAAATTATATAAGGATAATTAAAAATTATTCATCTTAAAAATCTACCAACTGTTAATCTTATAAATAATAATATAAATATTCTTTTTAATATAACATAATCTTCATCATATAAATTATAAACTACTAATAAATTATAATCATTAATTATTAAATAAAATAATAAACGAATTGTATAAAATATAGTTAACCCAGTAGATATATAATATAAAAAAAAAATTATCAAATTTAAGTTTCTTATTCTTACTATTTCTAAAATTAAATCCTTAGAATAAAATCCAGCTAAAAAAGGAAGTCCACATAAAGCTAAATTTGAAATATTTAAACATAACCTCGTTAAAGGAATATAAAACCTAATTCCCCCTATATATCGAATATCTTGTGTATCTCTTATTATATGAATTAATACCCCAGCACATATAAATAATAAAGCTTTAAATATAGCATGAGTTAATAAATGAAAAAATGCTAAATCTGACATTCCTATTCTTAAAATTCTTATTATTAAACCTAATTGACTTAATGTAGATAAAGCAATAATCTTTTTCAAATCAAACTCATAATTAGCTGAAATCCCAGCTATAAATATTGTTAATCCTGATAATAGTAATAAAAATTTAAAAAAAATTATATCAACTAATAACATATTAAAACGAATTAATAAATAAACTCCAGCAGTAACTAAAGTTGAAGAATGAACTAAGGCTGAAACAGGAGTAGGTGCTGCTATAGCAGCAGGTAACCAAGAACTAAAAGGAATTTGAGCTCTCTTAGTTATAGCAGCTAAAATAACCAAAATACCAATAATTTTTATAGAATAATCATTAGATATAAAATTTAAATAAAAAATATAATTTCAACTCCCATAATTTATTATCCAAGAAATTAATATTAAAATTATAACATCACCAATTCGATTAGATAAAGCTGTTAATATACCAGCATTATAAGACTTTATATTTTGATAATAAATAATCAAACAATAAGAAACTAATCCTAAACCATCTCACCCTAAAAAAATTCTAATTATATTAGGACTAATAATTAATAAAATTATTGAAAAAACAAATAATAAAACTAAAATAATAAAACGATTTAAATTTAATTCTGATCTTATATATCTTTTTCTATAAAAAATTACAGAAGAAGAAATTAAAGAAACAAATATTATAAATAATAAAGATATTCAATCTAATAAAATAGATATAACAATATTTATAGAATTAAAAGAAATAATTTCTCACTCTATTAATATTATCATATTATTTATAATAAAATAAATTATTATAAAAAAATTTAATAATATAAAAAAAAATAAAAAAAAAAATCTTACGAAACAAAGAGAATATTTATTACCCATAACTTAAAATGATATTTTTCATATTTTTGACTCCACAAATCAATATTTTTATTAAATTATTTAAGTAAAATCAAATTATTCTATATTCAATTTTTAAAACTAAAATATTTAAAGGTAATCAATGTAATAATAATATTAAATATTCTCGTGATACTCCACTATAAAAACTATAAACTCCCATATTATATTTTCCATGTTGAGTATAAGAATATAAATACAATCTATAACCAGCTCTAAAAAATGAAACCCCCATTAATATAATCATTCTTAATCAAGATCATCTAATTAATCTATTAATTAAACTAATTTCTCCTATTAAATTTAATGACGGAGGAGCAGCTATATTTGAGGACATAAATAAAAATCATCACATTCTTATAGAAGGTATAAAATTTATTATTCCCTTATTCAAAAATAATCTTCGTCTACCAATACGCTCATAACTAATATTAGATAAACAAAATATTCCAGAAGAACATAAACCATGACCAATTATTAAAATATAAGCTCCTATAAAACCTCAATAATTTATTGTTATAATACCCCCAATTACAATTCTCATATGAGCAACTGAAGAATAAGCAATTAAAGATTTTATATCTACCTGACAAAAACATTTTAATCTAATATAAAAACCACCAACTAATCTAATAATTACCCAAATTAATCCAATTTTTAAATTAATTTTTTGCAACATAATTAAAACTCGTAATAATCCATACCCACCTAATTTTAATATAATAGCAGCTAAAATTATCGAACCTGAAACAGGAGCTTCAACATGAGCCTTAGGCAATCATAAATGAGTAAAATATATTGGTATTTTTACTAAAAAAGCTATTACTATTCTAACATATAATAATAATATATTATAATCATAAAATTTCATAAAATATATTATTATTCTATTTATTTTATTATAAATAAAAAAAATACCTAATAATAAAGGTAAAGAAACAAATAAAGTATAAAATAAAAGATATATCCCAGCTTGAATTCGTTCTGGTTGATATCCTCACCCAATAATTAATATTAATGTAGGAATTAATCTACCTTCAAAAAATAAATAAAATAAAAATAAATTTATTATTCTAAAAGTTAAATATAATATAATTAATAATAAAATAATATTTAATAAAAAAAAGTTATCATAAAATTTTTTTTTATATAAATTTTCTCTAGCTATAATTATTAATCTTCTAATTCAAATTCTTAATAAAATTAATCCATAAGAAATTAAATCACAACCTATTAAATAACTTAAAGTAGAAAAATTTATAATATTTAAAATTAAATTTATAAATATTATTATTATTATTATTATTATTAATTGAACCATTCAAAATATATTTTTTTTAAAGCATAAAGGAGTTATAGATAAAATTATTAATAAAAATTGTATCATATTTAAATTAAATTATAACTTTGAAAATAATCATTACCATAAGTTCGAATTATTGATACTAAAATAGAAAGACCTAAAGCTCCTTCCCAAACTGAAAATACTAAAAAAACTATTAATATATATATATTATAATTTAATATTATTAAATATATTATTAAAAAAAAAAAAATACTTAAAACTATAAACTCCAAACTTAATAAAACAATTAATAAATGTTTATGTTTTGAAACAAAAATTATATTACCAAATAAAAACATAATAAAAATCACTAGTCATATATTTATTATCATTTGTTTTTATAGTTTAAAAAAAACTTTGGTCTTGTAAATCAAAATTAAGAAATCTCTTTAAAAACTTCAAAGAAAAAGAATATCTTTATCAATAATCTCCAAAATTATTATTTTTTTTAAACTACTCTTTGAAATTATAAAAATATTTTTATCTTCATCTTTAATTTTAACATCAATTTTTATATTTTTCTTAAATCATCCATTTTCTATAGGATTAATAATTTTAATTCAAACATTATTTATATGTATATTATCAAGAATATTAATTAATACTTATTGATTTTCATATATCTTATTTTTAATTTTTTTAGGGGGATTATTAGTATTATTTATTTATGTATCTAGTGTTGCTTCAAATGAATTATTTAAAATTTCTCCATTTAACAAAAGATTTATTTTTTATATATTTTTATTAATAATTTTTAGATTTTTCTTTAAAAATAACTTATTCTGAATAAATTTTTCCTTTAATGATGAAATGAATAATTTTTTTAATTTATTTTTATTTTTTAATAATGAATTTAATTTTAATTTATCTAAATTATATAATGAACAAACTTATCTACTAACTTTAATAATAATTATTTATTTATTTATTGCTCTTGTTGTAGTAGTAAAAATTACTAATATTTTTTTTGGACCTCTCCGATCTAATTTCTAAACTAATGATAAATTTATTTAAACCTATTCGAAAATCACATCCTGTTATTAAAATTATTAATAATTCACTTGTTGATCTACCATCCCCCTCAAATATTTCATCGTGATGAAATTTTGGATCATTATTAGCTTTATGTTTAATAATTCAAATTATTACAGGATTATTTCTAACCATATATTACACAGCTAATGTTGAAATAGCTTTTTATAGTGTAAATTATATTTGTCGAAATGTTAATTATGGATGATTAATTCGAACTCTTCATGCTAATGGTGCATCATTTTTTTTTATTTGCATTTATCTCCATATTGGTCGAGGAATCTATTATGAATCATTTAATTTTAAATATACTTGAATAATTGGAGTTATTATCTTATTTTTATTAATAGCTACTGCATTTATAGGATATGTTTTACCTTGAGGAGGTCAAATATCATTTTGAGGAGCAACGGTTATTACTAATTTACTTTCAGCAATTCCTTATTTAGGAACAATATTAGTAAATTGAATTTGAGGAGGATTTGCTGTAGATAATGCTACATTAACCCGATTTTATACATTTCATTTTTTATTTCCCTTTATTATTTTAATATTAACAATAATTCATCTTTTATTTCTCCATCAAACAGGATCTAATAATCCTCTAGGTATTAATAGTAATTTAGATAAAATTCCTTTCCATCCTTTTTTTACATTTAAAGATTTAATTGGATTTATTATTTTAATTTTAATATTAACACTATTATCATTAATTAATCCATATTTATTAGGGGATCCAGATAATTTTATTCCAGCTAACCCATTAGTTACACCAATTCATATTCAACCAGAATGATATTTTTTATTTGCTTATGCAATTTTACGATCTATTCCAAATAAATTAGGAGGAGTTATTGCCTTAGTTATATCAATTATAATTTTAATTATTCTTCCATTCACATTTAATAAAAAAATTCAAGGAATTCAATTCTATCCACTAAATCAAATTTTATTTTGATTTTTTATTATTACTATTATTTTATTAACCTGAATTGGAGCACGATCAGTTGAAGCCCCATATATTATCACAGGACAAATTCTTACAATTATTTATTTTTCTTATTTTATTATCAATCCTATTTTAAATAAAATATGAGATAATATAATTTTTTATAATTAATTAATGAGCTTGTTCAAGCATTTGTTTTGAAAACTTAAGAAAGAATAATTATTCTATTAATTTATACTAAAAATATTAACTAAATTAAAAAAATTTTTACCCCTATAAAAAATAATAAAAAATTTAAAGAAATAGGCAAATATCTTTTTCAAGATAAATACATAAGCTTATCATAACGATATCGAGGTAAAGTCCCCCGAACTCAAATAAAAACAAAAGAAATAAATACTAATTTTATATAAAATATTATATCTAATCTATAACCCCCCAAATAAATTAAAACAAATAATAAACTCATAAATAAAATACTAGAATATTCTGCTAAAAAAATTAAAGCAAATCCTCCTCTTCTATACTCAACATTAAACCCTGAAACTAATTCTCTCTCACCTTCTGCAAAATCAAAAGGTGTTCGATTAGTTTCAGCTAATCTAGAAGAAAATCAACATAATCTTAAAGGTAATATCAAAAAAAAAAATCAAACTATAATTTGATAATTAAAAAATTTTATTAAATTAAAATCTATAATTATAATAATTCTTGATATTATAATTAAAGATATACTAACCTCATAAGAAATAGTTTGAGCTACTGCCCGTAAACCCCCTAATAATGAATAATTAGAATTAGAAGATCAACCAGCAATTATCAAAGTATAAACACCAATTCTAGTACAACATAAAAAAAATAAAACCCCTAAATTAAATATAATTATATTAAATATATAAGGAATTAATATTCATACTATTAATGATAAAACAAATCTTATAACAGGAGAAAAATAATAAACTAAATAATTAGAATAATTTAAATAAACTTGTTCTTTAGAAAATAACTTAATAGCATCACAAAAAGGTTGTAATAAACCTAAATACCCCCATTTATTAGGACCTTTTCGAATTTGAATATAACCTAAAATTTTTCGTTCTAATAAAACTAAAAAAGCAACCCCAATTAATACCCCAATAATTAAAATTAATATACCTACAATAATATTTATTAAATCCATTAATATCATTTACTATCTATATATCTAATATATATATATATGACTTCTAAAACCATTACATTTTTCTGCCAAAATAGTATATATTAAAATTAATAATATTCAATTATAATAAAATTATTTTAAATATTTGATCCTTTCGTACTAAAATATTTTTTTTTTATTAAAGATAGAAACCAACCTGGCTTACACCGGTTTGAACTCAGATCATGTAAGATTTTAATGATCGAACAGATCAAAACTTTAAACTTTTGCATTTAAATTTTATCTTAATCCAACATCGAGGTCGCAAACTTTTTTTCTTATTTGAACTAAAAAAAAATATTACGCTGTTATCCCTAAGGTAATTTTTTCTTTTAATCACTAAAAATGGATCATTTAATCATTTATTTATGTTTATTTTTTAAAAAAAGTTTATTAAATTTTTTTATCACCCCAATATAATATTTTAATTAATTAATATATTTAAATATATACATTAAATTAAATAATTAAAATATAAAACTCTATAGGGTCTTCTCGTCTTTTAATTATATTTTAGCTTTTTAACTAAAAAATTAAATTTTATATTTAAAACAGAGACAGTTCACATTTCATCAAATCCTTCATTCAAGTCTTCAATTAAAAGACTAATGATTATGCTACCTTTGTACAGTCAATATACTGCAGCCCTTTAATATTACATCAGTGGGCAGATTAGACTTTAAATTATTATCAAAAAGACATGTTTTTGATAAACAAGGGAATATAAATTTTTGCCGAATTCCTTTTTTTAAAATTTTCATTTTTTTTTGTGAAAACTTTCCTTAAATATACTAATTTTATCATTATAACTAATTCTATATTATTTAAAAATATTTTTTCATAAAAAATTAAATATTAAATTAAATTTTAACTTTAAATTAAATTATTTATAAAAAATTATAATTTATTAACAATATAAATTCTAAAATTTTTAATTAAATTGGAATAATATTATAAAAATTTATTTTAAAGCTTATCCCTTAAAATATTAAACATTAATTAACAAAATTTTTTCTAATAAAAATTTTTAACTTTAATATTCAAAATTAAATTTTTTTCTAAAAAAACTAGATATATTTAAAAACGATTAACATTTCATTTCCAATTAATTATTTAAAATAATTATGCTACATTAACTTTTTTAACTAATTAACTCTTTCAAATTCGAGAAATTTTTTTCAAAAAATTCTTTATTAATAAACTCTGATACACAAGATACAATAAATTAAATTTACTATTAAATAAATTTATTTTCAAATATTTCACAATTCTTATACAATACTAATTCACTATAAATATTATAATTTTTTCTATAAAAAATACTTTAACCCCCATTAAATATTTTCTCTTTAAAAATTCTTCTATTAAATCTAAATTATTAATTTTTCCCCCTCAAATTAATTAATTAAATTTAATATCTTTTCAATGTAAATGAAATACTTAACAAGCTCTAATTTGTTCTTTCTAGAAACACTTTCCAGTACTTCTACTTTGTTACGACTTATTTCAATTTATATATGAAAGCGACGGGCAATAGGTACATATTTTAATTTATAATCATTTTAATAAATTAATTAAAATTACATTTAAATCCACCTTCAAATTTATATTACAATAAATTATTCATTTAAATATATTTAATGTAATCCATCATATTCTTAATTATATTCTGCATCTTGATCTGAATTAATTTTTATTTTTAAATTTAAAATATTATTATTACTAAAAAATATTTTTTTAACAACGATATACAAAATTATAAATTAAGTAAATTTATTCGTGGATTATCAATTATTAGACAGATTCCTCTAAATGAACTAAAATACCGCCATATTATTTAAGTTTCAATAAATTATTATTTACTATTTTAGTATTATAAATTAAATTTTTAATAATAGGGTATCTAATCCTAGTTTATATTAAAATTTATTAAATCATAATTTAATAATAAAATTAAATTAAATTAAAATTTCACTTAATAATTTAATATTTATTTTAATAATTAATTATTTATTATAAACTGAAATAATTTAATTTAATTTTTGTTTAACCGCAACTGCTGGCACAAAATTAGTTATTAATTTTAATATTACTAAATCTTAATTTCTTAAATTTTTAATATTAATTACTACCAAATTTAATTAATTATTATTAAAATAATTAAAATTATATACTAAAATTTATATGTAAAACAAATTTATAATAAACTACCAAAAACATAATTATTTTATTATATATGAAAAAATATTACATAGAATTTTTTTTTTTTTTTTTTATATATTATATATTTAATATAAATTAATAAATTTTTATTATTTTTCCTTATTTTTTTTTATAATATTAATATTAAAAATTAATATCAATATAATCCGAATACAGATCATTTAAATAAAAATATATTATTAAATATAATAATTATATAAATTAAAAATTAAATAATTATTTTAATAATATATTAATAAATTTATATATATATATATATTATATAATTAATTAAATATATTTATATACTTAAAATAATTTTTTCATAACCATTCTTAATAATTTTTTTAATAAATAAAAAAAATTAAAAATAAGCTAAAGCAAGCTTTTGGCCAATTACCCAAAA